AGTCGCATAGCTTCATAATAATTCTGTAAAGCTTCCGCATAATTTCCTTCGGATTGAGCCGACATCCGTTACGGTCGTCATTCAATTCAAAGAATCTCCGTTCCAGAACCGTACATGAGATTTTCATCTCATACGGCTCCTCTTTTATGTGCATAATGAAAATAAAACAGGGGAAAAAAAGATGAAAATATTATCATTATGAACTGAGCAGGGCTAGTGTTTTTACAAGAAATCTCTAGCCAACCTTACTGCAAGAGATCTTTTCTTAAGATCAAACGTGTTGATACTGGATAGAAATGATAACTCCAACAATTTATTTGTTCTAAACGCCTTAGAATTTCCAGGAATTAGTCACTTCAACAGCCTTCGATGGTTATACAGGTATCCAAAATACAAACGAGATGGATGTTTGTTGTCCCGACCATTCTTGTTAGTTCCGATCATTATCAGGATCAGGATCGGGATAATTTATAACAAAGTTTTCGTGTTGTTGATTCCTAGGTGTAGTGCTTCTTCCCCTATGTGACCTATTGGTACTGGTGGAGTAGGATTGACCTGTAAATACAGAACCTATAGGTGTAGCCTTTCGCTCAATACTAAAGTCGACAATTAAACCGTAGCATCCGAGGTTGCATTAATGGAGGATACACGACAGAAGGAATTGTTCTATTTCCAAACTTTACCTTCAACAAGCGTAGATTTTTTTTTTTTTCAAAATTTTTATTTCTATCCCGATCCCAAATCCAAATCATGTGTCTTTTTCGTAAGATTGAGAGCAATAAAAAAGAATCAAATCGCACCATCTCTGTAATAGGTAAATGCCTCTTTTTCTCCTGAAGTTGTCGGAATTATTCGTAATAAGATATTGGCTATAATTGAAAAGGTCTTATCAATAAAATTTCCATTTATCCGCGATCTAGGCATAGGTAGCAATCCATTCTATAATTATTCTCATTACCTCTCGTGGTAAACTGATCCCACAAAGAAAAGAATTGTACAGTACGAAATAACATAAAAACAGATTCATTAATAAAAAAGATATGGGCCCTGTATTTATATTTATTCAAATTGTTCCTTTTTGACAGGAATAAAAAAAAACAAAGAAATAAATATTGGAGTACGCTTCGATTTCATCCTAATGTAAATGGAGTAGTATACCAACAAAAGAAAGTATTCAATTTCATTGAAGTTACAGATGAGAATAACGAAAAATTTTTTTATTGAATTCTCATCCAAAGAAGAAAAAAAGATCAAATAACCATTCTATGATGAAAAAACCCGCCCGTTTTATTTTGTATGCATAGGAGGTATACACTATACAATCAACTATAATATATAATTTTTTTGAATACTGGACTGGAAAGGAATTTGAGAATTCTTAAGATATAAGATATGGAATTATAGTCTAAATAGAATCGTGATCTAAAGAGATCCATTAACCTAAGTGCAAAAATAGACCCATCAATCAGCTGATTCGTTATAATTTAGTGATTGCCTTCGGTACCGGTATAAAATAACAGAAAAAGAGGCGAAGGCTGGTTTTGCAAACATGAATAGAATGTTTCTAACAGTTTTCATATTTTATATTTATCCGCCTAACCTCAAAAGAAAGATCTTTCTTTGACTTTGATGAAAATTTCTCTATTTTTTATAGTTATAATTAGAATTAATCGGTCGTTCCTATCCAATAATCTACTAGTACCGGCTCGCTATTCACTCGGTTTTTGGGTCATAATCATTATGTAGGAGAGATGGCCGAGTGGTTGAAGGCGTAGCATTGGAACTGCTATGTAAGCTTTTGTTTACCGAGGGTTCGAATCCCTCTCTTTCCGTACCTTCATCTAATTCACTGATCTTACTAACCAAAAGAGTAAAATAGCACTATATAAAATTATATTCCAACACAAAACAGTTAGACCTTTCTTTGATATATATTTTATTCCTAATTACTGTGTCACGGAAAATACTGAAAGGAAAAGAGTAGACAAGGAATGAAAACCTCCCGTTCTATGATACCTAAATCGGAGAAAAATCCGGATCAAACTCTTATTTATCTTAACCTTAGGTTAATTTACTTCGACGAAAGGGATCAAAATTGTCCGAACCCTTGTGATTTTTTATTTTCTTTTCGTTAGGTTTAGGTCTGGCGCGAATAATATTCTACGACTAGCAATTCATTTATTTTCAAACCGACCCATTTACTATCTATTATTTGATTGACTAATCCTTTATATTGGAATGGTTGAAGAGTCAAATGTTTTGGCATTTCGTCCTGAGAGGATGAATCGAAAGAATTTTGAATCAGAGCTCTAGAGTTTTGTTCATCCCTCGCCGTAATAATATCTCGGGGTTTGCAGCGATAACTTGGTATATCTACTATACGATCATTGACTAAAATATGTCTATGGTTAACCAATTGACGGGCTCCAGGAATAGTCGGAGCCATACCCAATCGAAAAAGGATGTTATCCAAGCGCATTTCAAGTAATTGGAGTAAAACCTGACCTGTTGACCCCTTGGCTTTGCCGGCGATACGAACGTATTTAAGTAATTGTCGTTCTGTAAGACCATAATGAAAACGCAACTTTTGTTTTTCTTCTAGACGAATACGATATTGAGATTTTTTACCGGAACGTGATTGGTTTCTAAGATCACTTCCGGCTCTAGGCCTTTTATTAGTTAGTCCCGGTAAAGCTCCCAGGCGGCGTATTTTTTTGAAACGAGGTCCCCGGTAACGCGACATAAAGACTCCTTATTCTTATTTATATTGAATTCTTATTGATGAAATTTCATTTTACAGAATAAACCTAAACTAAAACTGAACTAAATGATAAATGAAGCGAAGTTTACGGAAGTAGTGTACTTGTACTCTAAAGAATAATTAGATGAATAAATATCCAGACCTTTCTATTCTATATATATCTATTCTATATATATTCTATATATATTCTATATAAAGATTCTATATAGATAAAAAATAGATAAAAGGGATTCTTTTCATGGCATAGTTGTAAGTTCCTATAAGATAAAAAATAGATTTTTCAATATTATTTGATTTCGTATTTCAAAAGGGCATTCTCAATCATGTAAAAACTCGAAGAAAATAAATAGAGAAAAGCCGGCTATCGGAATCGAACCGATGACCATCGCATTACAAATGCGATGCTCTAACCTCTGAGCTAAGCAGGCTCACATAAGATAAATTCTACCTGCATAGGGATTCAATAAACTATTGTTAGCTATTAATTAATATATTTGCATTCTTGGCGATTCCTATTAGCTAGTCATAATGAATATGACTATCGAAAAAATAGAATATAGAATTGAAAGAAAATATTCAATACTCATACTTATCATAGACCATAGAATATAACGATTAATCTATCAATATATAATTTTAGTTTTTTTCTCACATCACAATTATATAGTACAATTCTATAGTATAGCATTTAATATTAAAAAATATTAGATTCGATCTATTTTTAGATTAAATTATTTTCGTTTTTGCTTTCAAATGATATTTGAAAGTCTTTTTATTACACTTCTATATTTTATTTCATATTTCTATATTTTATTTCATATCATATATATATATATTTTTTTATTTATAAATAAATATATTTTATTTATAAATGGAATGATATATATATATATATATTTTTTTATATTTTAAATAATTAGAAATTATTGCGCTTTGATTCGTAAAGATGGAAGCTCAGACGAAAAAAAGAATCGACCGTTCAAGTATTCCAAATTGCATGGGAAAAACGAGCAGAAGAGAGACATATATACGTGGTATATCTCCATCTATATTGAATTGCAAATACAGAAATGATAGAATCATTTCTGATTGGACCAAATGCGGGTGCGGGTTTCCTATAGAAGATGAAAGAAGATAGCCAAGAAATCAAAGAGGAGAAACACTTTTTCGAGATAGGAATCAGTATTTAATGAATTCAACGGTTCCAGTAGAAATGAAATAAAAAAGAGAACGACATCTCAATAAAAATGAGATCCTAATCTCAAAACAAAAAGGGGATATGGCGAAATTGGTAGACGCTGCGGACTTAATTGGATTGAGCCTTGGTATGGAAACCTACTAAGTGAGAACTTTCAAATTCAGAGAAACCCCGGAATTAATAAAAATGGGCAATCCTGAGCCAAATCCTATTTTCCAAAAACAAACAAAGGCCCAGAAGGTGAAAAAAGGATAGGTGCAGAGACTCAATGGAAGCTGTTCTAACAAATGGAATTGACTGTGTTGCATTGGTAGAGGAATCCTTCCATTGAAACTTCCGAAAAGATGAAGGATATACGTATATACATACGTATACGTACTGAAATACTCTATCAAATGATTAATGACGACCTTAATCTATATTTTTCTATGAAAAAGGGAAAAATTGTTGTGAATCGATTCCATATTGAAGAAAGAATCGAATATTCATTGATCAAAGCATTCACCACACAGTCTGATAGTTCTTTTGCAGAACTAATTAATCGGACGAGAATAAAGATAGAGTCCCATTCTACATGTCAATACCGGCAACAATGAAATTTATAGTAAGAGGAAAATCCGTTGACTTTAAAAATCGTGAGGGTTCAAGTCCCTCTATCCCCAAAAAGCCCATTTGACTCCTTAACTATTAACTATTTATCTTATCTTTTTTTCGTTAGTAGTTCAAATTCGTTATCTTTCTTATTCACCCTACTCTTTTACAAACGGATCCGAGAGAAAGATTTGTCTCTTATGACAAGTCTTGTGATATATGATACATGTACAAATTACCGTCTTTGACCAAAGACTCCCCATTTGAACGAGTCATGGTCGATATCATTATTCATACTGAAGCTGACAAAGTCTTCCTTTTTTGAAGATCCAAGAAATTCTAGCACCTGGATAAGACTTTGTAATACCCTTTGAATTGACATAGACCTAAGTTATCTAGTAAAATGAGGATGCGGTATCGGGAATGGTCGGGATAGCTCAGCTGGTAGAG